ACTCTACCTCGAGGAAGCCGACGACGATAATTTCTAATCGTCGGCAAATCGTAGTAGTAGGCAGACTTTCACAATAGTCTTGTCCACGAGCAAATCAATGTGCGGCAGCGGCTTTGGGAACATGCTTTATTGAGATTTCGAAAATCGATGCATACGCGAACACGTCCATCCTTCTTGGGCACGGGGACGATGTTCGAAATCCAATCAGAATAATCTACTGCCTTAATGAAATCAGTATAAGAGTAACAAGACAGCTGAAGAGAGGATGACGTAGGCAAGAATCAACCTCTTCCCGGTGAGGTTTTGATGTATCGCAGAATCCGAAAAGCAGCTTCTAAGTGAGATGATCTCGGCTTGTCCATAAATCGGCTGATCACTCCCACGGAGTAAGCAATGTCTGGGCGATAATTAGTCAGGTAGATAAGGCTCCCAACAAGTCTCCTGTAAGTAGATGGGTCATCCAATAGCTCTCCTGCATCTGAGGCTAATTTGAGATCTTGTTCCGGTTTGCATGCAGAAAGACCAGCTTTTGACAATAAATCCATTGCATACTTGCACTGGGATAGAATGATCCCTCTTTGCGACCTCATCACTTCAATCCCCAGAAAAGACTTTGAGTCCCCTAAATCTTTCATATCAAACTGGGTCCTTAATGTTCTCTTAAGCTCATTTATCGAAGCTAAGTCATTACTAGAGAAACCAATGTCATCCACATAAACCAGAAGAAGGACAATACCTGATGTCGACCTCCTTATAAACATTGAATGATCCGATTGACTCCTTTGAAAACCGGCTCCTTCAACTGCTCTGCTGCACCTTTCAAACCAAGCGAAGAAAGAAGCAACCCTTGATAGCTGCGCTGACGCGCGAAAGCCGTTGCTTGTTGCCTACGTTTGCTGCTTTAGCCCATAGAGAGCTTTCTTGAGCTTGCATACCAAGTTAGGATTCCTAGGAGAAGAGAAGCCTGGAGTTGGAGGAGGCTGAATAGAAACTTCTTCTTGCAGATCTCCGTGGAGAAAGGCATTCTTCACGTCAAGTTGAAATAAGGGCCACTTTTTGATTGCAGCCAAGGCAAGAATGACACGAATGGTGGTCATTTTAGCAACCTGGGGCAAATCTTTCCGAAGTTTCGACTCAATATTCTTGAAGGAATCCTTTAGCTACTAATCTAGCTTTGTATCTCTCTACCGAGCCATCTGCTTTATGCTTGATCTTGTAAATCCACTTGCAGCCAATGGCTTGTTTCCCTGCAGGCAATGAGACTAAGTCTTATTCTTTTTTTCCTGGGCATTTCTTTCTTCCTGCATAGCATCTCTCCAGCAAGAATGATTGGAGGCTTCAGCAAATGATTCAGGTTCATGAGAAGATTGAACTGACATGAGGTAAGCTCGATGTTTTGGGGAAAACGATTCATAAGATAAGACACAAATCCTTCAACGGGATAAGAAACTTGAGAGGATCGACGAACCTGAGAGAGGGATCCAGAATCTGAGGAAGCGACTGGAAGGGAAGCAACTGGGCTAGACTGCTGATCTTCTGGAGTAGTCTGACCCTGGGAAACAGACTGTAATCGCCGCCGAGAATAAACATGCTGTGCCGGGTGACTGGAATCCTCTGAGGTCAGCTGAACAGGCTGACAATCGGCAGAAGATGCAGGGCAAAGCTGCTGGCCTGAAGAGTGAGGCTGATCCGTAACATCAACTGCAGAAGAATGAGGTTCGAGTTGATGAACAGGAGAAGGCCGCAATACATCTCCATCACCATTCTCCCCCGGGGCCGATTAATTAGGTTAAGGAAAATATGAGGCGATCTCAATAAAGAGAACATTCAAGGATACATCGAGTCTCTTGGATTTCACGTCATAGCATAAATACCCGGACTGAGCATATCCAAGAAAGACACAAGTGGTTGCCTTGGGGGACAATTTCTCTCTTAACTGCGCAGGAATATGAACAAAACACGTGCATCCAAACACTCGCGCCTATAGGCCCCAGTAAGAAGTTCGTGAGGTGCCGCTGCAGCTTCTTCCCCGTCGAGAGAGAGATGTCCCTTCTTTATGCACATCCATATACATAGCCAGACACAAAGGTGTACAATCCGGTCAAAATCTTCGGTTCTTTAAGTTCATTCACTGTAGGTTCTCTTACTTGCTCTAGTGGCTGGCAAACGCCAACCGAGAGGGGAGAACGAATGGCTCAGGAATCGACCGGTTCCGAGCAGACTCGTGGAGCTGCTGCTTGGATTATCGTAGAATAAGAGGAGCCGTTTTAGGAAATGACTTAACTTAAAAGACAGATGCCGCCCCAGCTCGACTCGAGACCAAGACTCCTTACTTATCGCACCAATAGCGGCACTGAGCGGCCGGAGATTGATTGAAAAGGCAGCCCAGCCCCCCTTTAGTGATAGTGATAAAGAGCACACACACACCTCCCCTGACCCACTAATCATCATCTCATCTGGCGCGAAGCAAAAAGAAAGGTCCCCCCTTCCTTCCCAGCCCAGCCCCCCCCGCCCGCCTACCTACTCGTGCTCGTAGCTCGATCGGAGGTCAAGAGTGTGGTCCGGCGGAAAAACAGAAGTCGTCCGTATCAAGTGATACGTGAATTGCTCAGTAGTGCTTCGCCACTACCGGAGCTGGCGGAAATAGCTTAATGGTAGAGCATAGCCTTGCCAAGGCTGAGGTTGAGGGTTCAAGTCCCTCCTTCCGCTCCTGGCTTCGTCGTTTAGTGGTAACGAGTGGAGTAGGCAGCGAGTGGAGTGCATAAGCACTCCACGAGCAGCAAGCAGCAAGCTAGTCGAGCGGCGCCGTTGCGCGCTTCCGTTTTTCAGCAGGCTTCAAAGTGCTATTGCTATAACTATAAGTAGCTAGCTAGCGCGCTAGCCTTTTTCCGCAGGCTGCTAGTTGTAGCTAGCAGTGTACTAGTGAATAGGAAAAGCGGATTGAGATTACTAATGACGGATGGAGGTTGAGGATAGAACATGTTCGGTGCCTCGCCCTTGTCTCCTTCGCCGGAGACTGCAAATGATGGGAATCCTATCGATAAAGAAGAGGCATAGGCATCGCCTCTCGATCCATCCGTCTTCCCTGGCCTCCCCAACACACTCTTGATACGAAATAAACCTCCCGCCATAGAGAAGAAACAAGCGAGAAAACTACAGTGCGCGCTAGCGCACGAAGCATGATGAAAAACGTGAGCAGCAAGAAAGCCGGATGCAACAAGCGAGAAAACGTAAGTGCGCTAACGCGCACTCCGGCTTTCGAGCCTACTTGCTTGAGCGCTAGCGCGGCGCGGTAGCGCAGCCGCTCGTTAGCGCCGCGCTAGCGCTCAATCCGTTGCTTGTTGCTAGCGCGCCAATCGAGCGGCGCCGCTGCAAGCTCTGGCTCTCAAGCCCCTAACCAACAAGCGAGAAAACGTAAGGGCGCGCTAGCGCACGTAGGCAAACAAGCAACGGACTGAGCGCTGACGCGCGAAAGCCGTTGCGCTAACAGCAAGAAAACGGATGCGCGTTAGCGCAACTCCATGAGCGCTGACGCGCGAAAGCCGTTGCGCTAACGCGCATCCAGCAAGCAACGGCGCCGCTCGATCTAGCGCGCTAGCGCGCGCATCTGTTTTTCAGCTAGGTGGGAATAGTGAAAGAAAGAGAAGGGGAAGAAGCGGGGTAGAGGAATTGGTCGACTCATCAGGCCCATGACCTGAAGACTGCAGGTTCGAATCCTGTCACCTTGATGTGGTATTCTCCGGGGCCGAAGTGCAAAGCCTCGTAGCCCCGTAGTCAGGAAGGCGGGCGAACAGCGCACACTTCTCTAATTCAAAAAATTCCTAGCCTAGAATGCAAATTTTTTTTTCCGGTATGCCGCCCCGCGAGAGCTATAGAATTGAAAAAGTATTCAATATGAACAATTTTTTTTTATTTCTTCTTTTGAAACCCATTCTCAGGTTTTTTTTATTATCTATCTATCTAATTATTATCCAAAAGCTATTTAACTGGTTTGATTTACATACCCTTTGTGATATCAGTCATGTTATTTGTCATACGAATGGCCTCTTCACCGGTTCCGAAGACTCTTTTGGCATCAATGTGCCCAATCCCAATGAGACGGATGACCCCCTTTCACGGTTTCGAGCCCAAAACGCCGACGTGGAAGCGGAGCTCTTCTCCCGTATACGGAGTCTTGAATCCCAACTCGCTTATGGGCTACCGCCACAACTAAACCCTGGCGAATATGAACAGCTGGTACGGGATAACTTAGAGCAAAGCGCCAACATTCGGAGTTACCAGAGTGCACTCGCCCTGGAGATTAGCGATCTAAGCATACTGGAGCTGAAACTCGATTTGCAGAATAAGGTTTTCGACTTATTCTTATCCGAACCAGAACTTATTCATATTCTGGATCGTTCTCCCTTTCAAGAGAACAGCATCCGGCCGGAAATTTACGAATTTATCGAGAATAAGATAAACCCTGTGAATTCGGCGCGCCATGCCTTCCAGCGTAACCTTTTGGAAGGAACCCTTCTACACTATATCCGCGATCTGCAACAAAACGGGACGCAGTCCGCTTTTTATAAAGAATTCTATTTGCAGTTCGTCAATCCCGCAGTTCCTGGCTTACAAGCCCCCTAAGACTCACGATAAGGTTAGTTGTACCTCTCTCCGATTGATAGAGAGAAAGACGTTCGGGAGCAGGGGGGGCCTATCGTGAGGGAACTTTCCTTCATGGTAGGCGAAAGTAAAGCGGGATCCGCGGCGGGCTTACTTTCAGTTGTCATTTTTTTTTAAGTATTTGATTAAGGTAGAGCTATTCCTTCTTTAATAAAAAGAGGTTGGTTCGATAGAAACTGTTAGATTCGTTTTATATTTTAATAAATAGGAGCTCTTGGTATGGTAATGATGATATCCCTATTTTGGAATTTCTGTCATTGGCCTGACCGGAGAACTCCATGCCTTTTTTGGGGGGACCAACCCAACCGGCGATTTCCGACAAGTCTTTCTGAATTGTT